CATTCAATGTGTATTCCTGAATAATCTAATTATTCAATTATTCAACCATTTCATTTTACCAAGTTCCACGTTAGCCAGATTAGTCAACATTTATATGTTTCGATGCAACAACAAGATTTTATTTTTAACAAGTAGTTTTGTTGGTTGGTTAATTGGTCACATTTTATTCATGAAATGGGTTGGATTGGTATTATTCTGGATACGGCAAAATCATTCTATTCGATCTAATAAGTATCTTGTGTCAGAATTGAGAAATTCTATGGCTCGAATCTTTAGTATTCTCTTATTTATCACCTGTGTTTACTATTTAGGCAGAATGCCGTCGCCTATTGTCACTAAGAAACTGAAAGAGAAAGAAACCTCAGAAACGGAAGAAAGCGATGTAGAAACAACTTACGAAATGAAGGAGACTAAACAGGAACAAGAGGGATCCACCGAAGAAAACCTTTGTTCGGAAGAAAAGGAGGATCTGGACAAAATAGATGAAACGGAAGAGATCCGAGTGAATGGAAAGGAAAAAACAAAGGATGAATTTCACTTGAAAGAGGCACGCTATCAAGATAGCCCAGTTTACGAAGATTCTGATCTGGAGACCCATCAAGAAAATTGGGAATTGGGAAGACTGAAAGAAGAGAAAAAGAAAATAATGAATAAAAAGATTGACACATAATAAAAATATAAGAATAAATAAGATGAGATTCGTCCGCCTCCCATATATTTTATTCCTTCGCCCATAAAGAAACTTGCAACACCAATTCCATTTAGAATTCCATCAATTATATATTTATCAAAAAACTGAGTTAGCTCGGCTAACCCTCTTATACTCATGGTGAAAATACCAGTATAAAAAATATCTATATAACCACGATTATATGACCAATTGTATATCATACCTTTTATTTTGTCCAGAATAATTCTTTTAGGACCTCTTTTGAAAAAGAAATTAATTAAGCCCAAATTTTTGAAAGATGAATAAATAGATCCATAAAAAAGAGATGCTATAAATAATCCGAAAAGAGCTATACTTACTGAAAAAAAAGCACTTGAAAAAAATCCATACCAATCCTCAGAAGAATTCAATTTCTGATGAAAAAGGTTTGTCGATGGAGTTAACCATTTCGATAATAGATCCAAATCTATTACTCCTCCGTTAAAAGAAATTCCTATTGATCCAATGAACAAAGTTAATAGTACTAATATAAGGATAGGAAATAACATAGTATTGCTCGATTCGTGAGGATACATATAAGTGTATTTATTTCTAAAGTAAGTACTAAAGTCTCGTATCTTATTTCTTACATTCTCGTCAATTTTAAATATATTTTTTGAAAAAAAGAAATTACTATTGACTTTCTTAAGTGTCCCTTTTCCCCATAGAGATATTGAATAAAACGAGCTCTTTTTTGTACTACTAAGACTACTATAATCTTGAAAATGAATGCGTAAATACCCATCAAAGGTAAGTAAATACATCCTAAACATATAAAATGCAGTTAATCCTGTTGTGAACCAAGCTATTAGTGCGAAAATTGGTGAGTATAACCAACTATCGTGAAGAATTTCATCTTTGGACCAAAAACAAGCAAGAGGCGGAATACCACAAAGAGAAAGTGTACCTAAAAAAAAAGTAATTTTTGTAATTGGAACATATTTTGTTAAACCTCCCATAAGAACCATATTCTGACTTTTCTCTGGTGAATATCCAACAATAGGTTCCATTGAATGAATAATGGATCCGGATCCCAAAAACAATAAAGCTTTAGAATAGGCATGGGTGATCAAATGAAATAAAGCAGCTCGATAAGAACCTATGCCTAGAGCTAACATAATATAACCCAATTGAGACATTGTAGAATAAGCTAAACTTCTTTTAATGTCTCTTTGGGCAAGAGCTAAAGTAGCTCCTAAAAATACTGTTATTATACCTACTAAACAAATGAGATTCATTATGTAAGGTATAACTATGAAAAGAGGAAGAAGCCGAGCTACAAGAAAAATCCCTGCTGCTACCATAGTAGCAGCGTGTATAAGAGCCGAAATAGGAGTGGGGCCTTCCATGGCATCAGGTAACCATACGTGAAGGGGGAATTGTGCGGATTTAGCAACTGCACCGACAAATAATAAAAAGGCACATAAAGTAGCAAATAAAGAATTGACCCCATTATTATGGATCAAGGTATTCACTATTTGGAACAAATCCCGAAATTCGAAACTACCAGTTATCCAATAAAATCCTAAGGTCCCTAATAATAAACCAAAATCTCCTATACGATTAGTTACAAAAGCTTTTTGACAAGCACTTGCTGCAACGGGTCGTGTGAACCAAAAACCTATCAATAAATACGAACACATTCCCACTAGTTCCCAAAAAATATAAATTTGTATCAAATTGGAACTAGTAACTAATCCCAACATTGAAGCATTGGAAAAACTCATATGAGCAAAAAATCTCAAATATCCTTGGTCATGAGACATATAATTGTCACTATAAATAAAAACCAGGATTCCAACAGTAGTAATTAGTATTGACATAATAGAAGTAAGTGGATCGATCAAGTGTCCGAACTCTAATAAAAAATCATTATTGATGGTCCAAGACCATAGATATTGATAGGTCAAACTTCCATTTATTTGCTGAATAGACAGATTAGCCGAAAACCACATAGCTATACTTAGTAGTAAAACACTTAGGAAAGCCCACATACGACGAAGATCTTTTGTTGCTGTCGGAATAAGTAGAAGTCCAAATCCTATTGACATAGTAACTGGGAGTGGAAAAAGGGGTATTATCCATGCATATTTATATGTATATTCCATAAGAAACCAAATTGTTCTTTTTTCTTATAATTGTTTCCAATTCACCAATTCTGATCTATTTCGAAAAGAACAAAACAATAAGAAAAAAATATGAAAAAGATCAAATACAAAAATACAAATATTGGAATTATGACTTTTTGTTTTATTAAATATTTGAAATAAAAGTTGCAATAGGTTGGTCATATATCAAATAATATGACCAAATAATTAGTCAAGTTTATTACTTAGTTATTAATTAACTTAAAACTCTAGAAAAGAAAGATATTTTTGAAATAATAAATAATATGACATCATATGAAATTTTGAATAATTGGATTTTCCCTTTACATTATATTCTAATTATGTAAAATGTAAAATTATGTAATTTATAGATATATTATCTATTTTTAGATTTAAGATAGATTTATTATATTTATATTAAAGTTCAGTTACAGATTTCTTTATCTCTTTCTATTTTTCTATTTTTCTTTCTTTTTTTTATTGTATAATCTTTATATAGAATCTTTTCTTTTATATACTATATAGTTTACTATATAGATAAATTAGAGAAATATTTTCTCTTACTATTCTTAATATTAAATAGGAATATTTGCAATATTGTATATATATGACTCTAATATTTTAATATATATTAATATATTAAATAATATGAAATAGTAAAATTAGATTACTTTTTTTGTATATATTCTTTTATAAAACAATAAATATAAAATACGTATGTAATTATTACATTATGCAAATATCAGAATGAAGATAGAAAATTGAAATCTATTTGTCTATGAAAATAGAATCATTTTAGAATATTTTTCTTTTCTTATTTCTTTTTTTTCTATTCGTATGTTATGATATTATTGAGGAAATTTTGAAATTTATGGAATTAAGTATAGATAATGACTAATAAAAAGTAATTTATTTGAAACAATATATGTCTTTCACATACAACGATAAAAAGGAGTCACCTACTTTTTGAATGGCAGTTCCAAAAAAACGTACTTCTATGTCAAAAAAGCATATTCGTAGAAATCTTTGGAAAAAAAAAGGATCTTTAGAGGCAGTAAAAGCTTTTTCTTTAGCTAAATCTATTTCCACTGGACAGTCAAAAAGTTTTTTTGTGCGACAAAAAAAAGTCTTGGAAAAATATTAATTGACATGTTTCAAAGAACTTCCAAATTTCCATTTTTGAATTGGAAAACAAACGATTCAATTTTACTAATGTATTGTATTTGTATTTCACTTCTCCTTATTAGTTAGAGCTAGGTAATATAAAAAATAAGAATCTTTCTTTCTACTTGATTCAAAATACTCAGTATTGTGTATTTTATTTTTTTTCTATTTTTTATAGTCTTTCTATATTTCTATTATATTCTATTTATCTAAATTTATATTGATTGATATTGAATTCGTGAGATGATTTTTTCTTTCCTATGAATTGTGCTTTTCAAAATAGAAAAGCACAATTACGATAGACAAAGAAAAATCTGAATATTTCATTATACTTTATACTAAAGTGTTGGGTCTCAAAATCGTTATTAGAAAAAAATTATGAATTTTATACCCCGACTGAGAACGAAGCTTTTGAGTTCTGACTGTTCTGGATAAACAAGAGCTAGGTTTCTAGTACGGAAAAGTTGATTATTAAAACTGAACTTACGAAGATGAAGATACTAATTAAGTATTATTGATATTGAATATTTCCATATGAATAGAAATGCATCTTTATTCATTGTTTCCTAAATTATATTGGATATATACAATTCAACATGAATTTCCTATTATTATTTAAGGTAAGCCGCCATGGTGAAATTGGTAGACACGCTGCTCTTAGGAAGCAGTGCTAGAGCATCTCGGTTCGAGTCCGAGTGGCGGCATAAATAATTATTAATATATTAATAATATAGACACAATAGATCTAATAGAATCTAAGATATTTAAAATATTATATTTTAGATTTTATTGAATCCTCTCCCCAATTTTAATTATTTAAAAGGGACTCTTCTTTATGATATTTGCGACCTTAGAACATATATTAACTCATATTTCCTTTTCGATCATCTCAATTGTGATTATAATTCATTTGATGAACTTATTAGTTGACGAAATTGAAGGATTACGTAATTCGTCAGAAAAAGGTATGATAGCTACTTTTTTCTCCATAACAGGGTTTTTAGTTATTCGTTGGATTTCTTCGGAACATTTTCCCTTAAGTAATTTATACGAATCATTAATCTTCCTTTCATGGAGTTTATCCATTATTCATATGATTCCGTATCTTGGGAATCATAAAAATGATTTAAGCGCAATAACTGCACCAAGTGCCATTTTTACCCAAGGTTTCGCCACGTCAGGTCTTTCAAATGAAATGCATCAACCCGCAATATTAGTACCTGCTCTACAATCTCAGTGGTTAATGATGCATGTCAGTATGATGCTATTGAGCTATGCAGCTCTTTTATGCGGATCGTTATTATCAATTGCTCTTATAGTGATTACATTTAAAAAAAAAATCGATTTTTTAAAGAATTTTTTAAGTTTAAGGAAGTCGTTTTTCTTTGGTAATATGGAATATTTGAACGAAAAAGGAAGTGTATTAAAAAATACTTTTTTCCTCTCAGTTCAAAATTTTTACAAATATCAATTAATTCAGCGTTTAGATTATTGGAGTTATCGTGTCATTAGTTTAGGGTTTACCTTTTTAACCATAGGCATTCTTTCTGGAGCAGTATGGGCTAATGAAGCATGGGGTTCTTATTGGAATTGGGACCCTAAGGAAACTTGGGCATTTATTACTTGGACCATATTTGCAATTTATTTACATATTAGAACAAATTCAAAATTGCAAGATCAAGGCACGAATTCGGCATTTGTAGCTTCTATAGGATTTCTTCTAATTTGGATATGCTATTTTGGGATCAATCTATTAGGAATCGGGTTCCATAGTTATGGTTCATTCCAATTAATATCTAATTGAATAAAATAAACTACATGAAGAATACATAAAAAAATCGTCTGATACACAATGAAATTTTGTGCGAGTTTTTGAGAACCGTTTAAATATAGGAATTATTCAAAAGGTTCTCAAAAACTTTATATGTATTTCATTACAATTCTAATTAACCTTTCCCTTTTTTTTCATTGTACAACGAAGAATCGTGAAAATATGAAAGTCAAAGAATTCTAAGACTTTCTTTCCAATTAATGAATTTTATTTCATTTATTATTGAATCTAAAAAAAGAATTAGTATCTATAAAAATAATTAGATACTAGAACTTGTACCTTGTCAACCGATAACGGGAGAACGAAATCAGGATAAATACCAATTCCTATTACAGGTAAAAAGATACATATCGAAACAAAGAGTTCTCGTGGTCCAGAATCAAAAAAATTCGAGTTTGGAATATTAAATAGCTTGTATCCATAGAAAATCTGACGTAACATAGATAATAAAAAAATAGGAGTTATTATCATTCCAATTGCCATTACAAAAGTAATTAACATTTTTGGCATGAAAAGATATTTTGGGCTGGTAATTATTCCAAAAAAGACTAAGAATTCTGCAACAAAACCACTCATTCCTGGCAATGCAAGAGAAGCCATCGAGAAACTACTAAACATGGTAAATATTTTTGGCATTGGGATAGATATCCCCCCCATCTCTTCGAGATAAACAAAACGTATTCTATCACAACTTGTTCCTGCTAAGAAAAAAAGTGCAGCACCAATCAATCCATGAGAGATTATTTGTAAAATGGCTCCATTAAGTCCCATGCCAGTTATAGAACCAATTCCTATAATTATGAAACCCATGTGAGATACGGAAGAATAGGCAATACGTTTTTTTAAATTGCGTTGACTGAGAGAGGTTGAAGCTGCATAAATGATTTGTATTATTCCTACTATAACCAACCAGGGAGATAATCTAGAATGAGCGTGAGCTAATAATTCCATATTGATCCGAATCAATCCATATGCTCCCATCTTTAATAAGATTCCAGCTAAAAGCATACATGTACTGTAATGTGCTTCTCCGTGGGTATCTGGTAACCATGTATGTAGGGGTATCATCGGTGATTTGACAGCATAAGCAATAAGAAACCCAAAATATAGTATTATTTCCAATGCTGCAGGATACGATTGATTAGCTAATTTTTCTAAATCTAATGTTGGTTCATTGGAACCATATAAACCCATACCTAGAACTCCTATTAATAGAAAAATGGAACCTCCGGCAGTGCACAAAATAAACTTTGTAGCCGAGTACAGGCGTTTTTTTCCTCCCCACATGGATAAAAGTAAGTAAACAGGAATTAATTCTAATTCCCACATGATGAAAAAAAGTAAAAGGTCTCGAGAAGAAAATGATCCTATTTGGCCACTATACATTGCTAACATCAAGAAATAGAAAAATCGCGGATTTCGAGTAACTGGCCAAGCTGCTAAAGTAGCTAAAGTAGTGATAAATCCTGTCAGTAAAATGGGTCCTATGGAAAGTCCATCGGTTCCCAGTCTCCAGTGAAAATCAAAAAGATTGATCCATTGAAAATCCTCCTTCAATTGGGTTAATGGATCGTCCAATTGAAAATGATAACAAAATATATAGGTCATTAGAAGGAGCTCTAGTATACATATACATAGAGTATACCACCTATACGCTTTATTTCCCCTATGAGGGAAAAAGATAATTGAAGAACCCGCGAATATGGGCAAAACAAGAAGTATTGTTAACCAAGGAAAATAACTCGTGATAAAGACAAGATAAAATTAGACCAGAAAACCCCGTGCTCGGGAGAAGAATAATATATTTTCTTTTCTCGAGTACGGGCTTTTGTCGGTAAAGAGGAATCAAATGATTCAAATGGAGTTTTTTGTCACATATCAATAAGAAAGACCCATGCTGCGAGTTGTTTCATGCCATAAATAAACACGGACACTCAAAAAATCCGTTGGACAAGCGGATTCACATCTTTTACAACCTACACAATCTTCGGTTCTTGGCGCAGAAGCAATTTGCTTAGCTTTACATCCGTCCCAAGGTATCATTTCCAATACATCCGTGGGGCAAGCTCGAACACATTGGGTACATCCTATACATGTATCATAAATCTTTACTGAATGTGACATTGGGTCTATAAATTCCAGTTTTGAGAACAAAAGATTTTCGATCTGGTAAAAGAAAATAAGAAAATGAAATAAATCATATATTTTCTATTGTAGACACCAGACGAATCAATGATTTATCAAAATTTGAAGAATCAATAGATTTTCTAATCTGTTTATGAGAAAGGGCCAAGATACTTTGATTTCCATTTCAATAACCATGAAATATGAGTTTACAAATTCAATTCATGTTAAATTTACTATCTTTCTATATATATAGTCATATACATATAGAAAGATTCTAGTATATAGAAATAGAATTAATATATATCAGATGAATACGTTTGTTATTAGGTTAGTGATAGAATAGGTTAGTAACTCTAAATCATATAATTTATATGAAAAAAGAGAAGAAAGAAAATAAATAAGAAAATAATAATAATAAAATATTATATTCTATTGAATTCTAATTAAATTATCTTACTATTCTAATTCTATTAGATTCTATATTAGAATATTCAGAATATTATAAAAGTCTTATGTTTTGATTTATATGTGAAAATAGAATAATTATGACTAATTATTCAGCAAATTTGATTGATTGATACGAGTTGATTTTCTGTTACGATGGATCGACGAAACAATAGCTAGTCCAATAGCTGCTTCAGCAGCCGCAATGGCTATAACAAAGATTGAGAAAATTTCTCCTTTTAATTGCCGACTATCAAATATATCGGAAAATGTGACGAGATTTATATTCACCGAATTCAGTATAAGCTCAAGACACATAAGTGCTCTAACCATGCTTCGGCTTGTGATCAGTCCATAGATACCGATAGAAAATAAATAAACACTTAGAAAAAGTACATGCTCTAACATCATTGATAAATTCCTCATCTATCTCGATTCATTTCAATATGAACGAACAAAAATTAAACCGATTCAGTTGACTAGAATAGAAGAATTACAGAACAAAAGAAGATATTCACAGTAGATTTCAATAAAATAGATTAAATCCATTTTCATTCTTTAATTAAAAAAAAAAAAGAAGTTCTTATTATATTAGATTATTGACGAGCCATAGTAATTGCACCTATCAAAGAAACTAAAAGAATTATAGAAATGAGTTCAAAAGGAAGATAAAAATCTGTGGATAAATGAATCCCAATTTGTTGAACGTTACTTATTAAGTCCTGTTCTATAATCTGATTTGATCTTGTAGTCCGAAAAATTCCGGACCATGATGTATCTGGGATAGTAGTCATTAATGAAAAAAAAATACTTGTACAAACCAGTGAAGTGATCCTATCTCCAACGGTCCACAAATAGGAATCATTGGAATATTCTGAACCGTTCATGAACATCACAGAAAATATGATTAATACATTTATGGCTCCCACATAAATAAGGAACTGCGCGGCAGCTACAAAATAGGAATTCAATGAAATATAGAATAGGGATATACAAACAAGAACCAATCCCAATGAAAAGGCAGAATCGATGGGATTGGTAAGTAATACTACTCCCAGACCTCCTAATATAAGAACTGATCCCAGAAATACTACAAGAATATCATGTATTGGTCCAGGTAAATCCATTATGAAATAAAAGATAAATAAATGAGTCGAAATATTTCATGACCTTACTAAGGGTCCAGGAAAGAAACTATTTTTTTATATGATACTTTCCTAATTGAATGAAAAAAAAATGAATATCATTAGATAGATAAAATAAAGTTATTTGGCTAATCCTACTTACTTTATTTTAAGCCAAATCTTAGTAATTGGTAATCGTTCTTGAACCAAGCAAGGGGTTTTTATTTTTTCATTTGATTTGTTGAATCCATAACTGTTTGAATTGTGTAATCTCCAATTATTGAGATTGGTAACCGACCTAAAGAAATTTGATTATAATTCAATTCGTGACGATCATAAGTGGAAAGCTCATATTCTTCAGTCATCGATAAACAGTTTGTTGGACAATACTCGACACAGTTACCGCAAAATATACAAACACCAAAATCAATACTATAATGAAGCAATTGTTTTTTCTTAATATCTTTTTCAAATTTCCAATCAACAATGGGAAGGTCTATTGGACATACGCGAACACATACTTCACAAGCAATACATTTATCAAATTCAAAGTGGATTCGACCACGAAAACGCTCTGATGTGATTGATTTTTCATAAGGATATTGAATAGTTACAGGTAAACGATTTGTATGGGATAAGGTAATTATGAAACTTTGTCCAATGTACCTTGCGGCTCGTATTGTTTGTTTGCCATAATTCATGAACCCAGTAACCATAGGTAACATATTTTAGATATCCATGAATAAAATTTCTGTTTCTTTCTCTTGGTTGATATAAGTTATGAATATAGAATATTCATTATTGTTTTCTCTTAATTTCTTATTTTTATTTATAGTTTACAGTGAAACAAGTTGAAAAGAAGTTGTCAATAATAGATTACCTAGAGAAATAGGTAAAAGAAATTTCCATCCAAGATTTAATAATTGATCCATTCTCATCCTAGGTAAAGTCCATCTTGTTGTGATAGGAATGAACAGAAACAAATAAGCTTTAGCTAATGTAATAAAGATACTAATTGCTATTACAAAGACTCTAAACATTTTATTTATTCCAAAAAGTTCAGTAAGAGATATGTACGGAATAGAAAAATCCCACCCACCTAAGTAAAGAACTGTTACAAATAATGACGAAACTAATAGATTTAAGTAAGAAGCAAGATAAAAGAACCCGTATTTTATACCTGAATATTCGGTTTGATAACCTGCTACTAATTCCTCCTCTGCTTCTGGTAAATCAAAAGGTAATCTTTCACATTCTGCTAGAGAAGACATTAGAAAAACTAGAAACCCTATGGGCTGACGCCACAGATTCCATCCCCCAAAACCATATTTGGACTGTGCCTCAATTATATCAACTGTACTTGAACTGTTAGATAATTATAGTCGATGATAGCATCACTGCTCCCATCGCTATTCCAAAACCGTACATGAAACCTAAGCTTCATACGGCTCCTCTATGGCCACAAAGAAATGTAAGGTAAGGACTAGTTTAGTATTATAGCTCTCCTTGGACCTTAGGTAAATACAATGTAAAGAAAAATTGGAGGTTGGAGAGTCCTCAATTCGACCAATAACATTCTATCTGTTAGAATAAGAAAAAGCACTTCCGAATTGATCTCATCCCTTATAATGATATTATAATGAAAATAATCAAAATTTATCTTTGTTCAGCAATAACTTAATCCTTCAATCAAATACTGGTTCTATTCATAAATAGAAAGAATTGGGCATTAGTTAATGAATCATGATAAGAATTTACATATGCATATGTATAAAGAAAGAAATATTTTCTTATTATTCTCGTTTTATTCTTTTTTATTATATTATTGTATTGCATTCTATTTGTATTGTTCCTGTTCTTCTTTCTGAAAACTAAAAAAAAAGAAAATAAAGGATTAATTCGTTCTTGATAGTCATTTATTTAATCAGCGAATAGTAGCATACTCTAGATCGGAATCGTGGGGAAGTACTGCTTGATCATTTCTACCAACTTCAAGCCCTTATTATGATTCGTTTTATGCAAAGTTTTATGCAAAAATCCCTTTTTTTAATACCTTACATTATTTCCATTACTCATCCTTTGCGTACTTTGGTGTTCCTAACTGCCCACTTCTTTTTGATTGATCCCCAGTATAGTGAGAAATACGGTGGATCTTTTGCATCCGCTTCAAGATATGACGACTAAGAAAATAATCTCAATCTTGGGGTAAACAACTTATGTTTACTTCAATTTTCTTCTTGTACCTAGGGAATGAGATTTTTATTGTTTTACTGCAAATTGAGGAGCAGTTTTGTTTCACTCATATAACTATCTGGTTTAACTCATCGAACTGAAATGTTAAAAAAAAATATTTTTTTTATTCTTTTATTTCATATTCATATTTAAATATTGAATTATATGAATTCTATTTTATTGTATTTCAATTCATTTTTTATCTTTTTTCTAGAAAAGAGATAAAAAAAATTCATGTTCCAACGAATCACACGTAGAGATATTGCTAACACACATAGAGTTAATGGTATTTCATAACTAATTGATTGAGCTGTAGCTCGTAGACCACCTGAAAAGGAATACTTATTATTTGATCCATATCCTGACATAAGAAGACCAATGGGGACAATACTTGAAAAGGCAATCCATAAAAAAACACCTATACTGAGATCTGCTAAAACAAGGTGATATCCAAAAGGAATTACTAAATAACTTAGTAGAATTGATATAAAACCTATAGAAGGTCCGACCCTAAATAAACGAATATTACCTCTAGATGGAAGAAGATCCTCCTTCAAAAGTAGTTTGGTCCCATCCGCTAAAGCTTGAAGAATTCCTAAAGGGCCGGCATATTCAGGTCCAATACGTTGTTGTATTGCTGCAGATATTTTTCTTTCTAACCACACAATGACTAATACTCCCATTGTGATTCCTAAGACAAGGGTTAAAATGGGGACAAAAATCCATATGAGTCCATAGACTTCTTTTAAGGATTCTAATCTATAAAAAGAATTAATAGTTTGTACTTCTGTCGTATCAATTATCATTTCAACGATCAACTTCTCCCATAATGATATCTATACTACCTAGTATCGTCATGATATCAGCCAATTTCATTCTTTTAACTAGCTGGGGAAGAATTTGCAAATTGATGAAACCGGGTGGACGAATTTTCCATCTCCAGGGGAAAACACTATCATCTCCTATTAAATAAATTCCTAATTCTCCTTTTGGGGCCTCTACCCTTACATAAAGTTCTTGTTTTAACAATTCAAAATTGGGTGAAAGTTTTTTAGTAATAAATCTATATTCAAAATTATTCCATTCGGAATTCTTTGTCCTATGAAAACGCCGGTTTTCTAAATTCTCATAAGGTCCTCCAGGAATTCCTTCTAGAGCCTGTTGAATGATTTTTATGGATTCTTGCATTTCACCGATTCTTACTAAATAACGAGCTAATGTATCGCCTTCTTTTTGCCATTTTACTTCCCAATCAAATTTATTGTAACACTCATAGCGATCAACTTTACGAAGATCCCATTGGATTCCAGAAGCTCGTAACATTGGTCCTGATAAACCCCAATTTATTGTTTCCTCCCCACCAATAATGCCCACCCCTTCAACTCGTTCCAAAAAAATGGGATTTCGCGTAATGAGTTTTTGATACTCAACAACTTCTGTTAAAAAATAATCACAGAAATCAAAACATTTATCTATCCAGCCATAAGGTAAATCCGCAGCTACTCCTCCGATGCGGAAATAATTATGCATCATCCGCATACCTGTGGCGGCTTCGAATAGATCATATATTAATTCCCTCTCTCTTAAAATATAGAAAAAGGGAGTCTGTGCACCGATATCGGCCATAAAAGGGCCAAGCCATAACAAATGGGAGGCTATACGGCTCAGCTCCAGCATAATAACTCTGATATAACTGGCCCTTTTAGGCACTTGAACACTTTCCAACCGTTCTGGTGCATTTACTGTTATTGCTTCTGTGAACATAGTAGCTAAATAATCCCAACGTGTTACATAAGGCAAATATTGTATAATTGTTCGGTTCTCCGCTATTTTTTCCATCCCTCTGTGTAAATAGCCTAATATAGGTTCACAGTCAATAACATCTTCACCATCCAGAGTAACGATCAGCCGAAGAACACCATGCATTGATGGGTGGTGAGGGCCCATATTAACTATTATAAAATTTTTTCTTGTAACCGGTACAGTCATATTTTTTTCCTTAATTCATTATTTCATAAATTTCTTAAAATGTAAAATACAAAAAAAATAATAACTGAACTAATAAAAAAATAATTAAAAAAGAACAAGGATAATAATAAGAAAATAATAAGAAACTCAAAGAATAAATTCAAAATTAATTAACGAGTTTTTGGTTCCCTAATATCTAACTGATCCATTAATTTCTTATAACGCACTTTATTTTTCTTTGACAAATAAGTCAATAATCGTTGACGTTTTCCCAGAATTATTCGTAGACCCCTTTGCGATAAAAAATCTCTTTTGTGCAATTCTAAATGTGAAGTAAGTCTCCGTATCTTACTGGTGAAATGGAATACTTGAAATTCAACAGACCCACTATTTTCTTCTTTTTCTTCTTGTGTAATAACTGAGATGAATGAATTTTTGACCATAAATTTAAATTTCTATCTTTCTTTTCTGTGAATTTTACCAATCAGGAAAAATAATAATATTTATTATACCAGTTATTTTCATCTAGTATACATCAAAATTGGATTTCATTCATATACTACTTTGGTTTTTTCTTTATGTGGTTTATGTTTTTATGTTTTGTATATTTGGATCAAATATACAAAACATATATGTATTCACGAAAGAAAACACTTTCTTTTTTTACTTAAAAGGATTCCGCTCTTCCTAGCGAAAATTGATACACTATGAAATCAGCATCATGTATTAGAATATTACACAGTGTATATGTTTCGTCTTTCATCTACCGAATATGTTACACGATATGTAGGAAATCTACTATAAATTTTTTTCATTTTTCATTGGAATTGAATTAATTCTGAATTGTGAATACATATGTATTCTTGACATACTGAAACGACTGCTGTTATTGGTATCAAACCAATAGCGATTCATACAAGCTACATCTTCTAATCGATAATTGGGCCAAAGAAAAAATTTGAATTTAATGAAATTTTTTCTATTTGTATTAATATGTTTGTCCTCATTCAAAAATTGCCCACAGTTTCTTATTTTGTTTTCATTGCAAAATCTTGGATTTCTATCCACAACATTAAAATTCTGGGAATTGAAACAAATTCGAATTCGAAATTCTCTACGACGTCTGGGAGATAGAATATTTTCAGGAACAAGTAAATCATAATGATTTTTGTCTCCACTCAAAAATATGTTGCTGTGTCGTGCAATGGGTTTTTCAAACCCCCTTTTCTCAATATATCTTTTTTTTGTGTATTTTTTATTTGTTTGGTGCTTCTTATTATCGACCAATGAAATATCCATAGTTTGATATATAATATATTTTCCGTCCCTTCGTATAGATAGACAAATTGGTTCAATAAAAAATATTCCCTTTCTTATCAATTCTGCAAGAACTAGGTCCTTTTGAATCAGCATTTCGGCTAGATCTATTTCACCTCTTTGAATCGAAGATATAGCAAATTCCTTTGGATTTATCAGTCTAAGTAGGAGACAATATACCCTGATATTTTTCATTATTTTATCATGTAAGGGATCAGCCCATCTTAGTTGAAAAAGTAAATATTTCTTCAAAAAGAAATCTAGTTCCATTTCATTCTTGTTCTTATATTGATATTGGTTTTTTTTTATTTCTAATCTTGCGTAATCTTCTTCAACATCTTTTTTATTTTTTTGTTTTAGTAGATTCCATACAAGATTTCTTTGGACCTGTTGTTCGTTTTCTTCCTGCTTGAAATTTCCTAATTCAAGATCTTTTTTTTTATTAGATGATTTTTTTGGATTTATGTTAATGTTTTTACTTTTTTCATTTCTAGAAAAATGAAAAAAGAGTGATTTGATTGGGATGATCCAAGGTTGAATTTTATATACATCAAAAAGTAGCACAAATTCTGGAAAGAACCAAGTTTCTAGATTGGATATAGTATCATGATTTGATGCGGTATCATATAACTTTTCTTTATTCATTCCCATGCAATCAAAAAAGAAACTTTTTTGATTGCATGGTTTGATCTCTTGATAAATTGTAGGATAAAAAAGATCTTTTTTTTCCATTTTTTTTAAATTCTTAATTTCATTCTTAGTATTTTTCTGAATCTTGATGCCAATATGTATATCGGTCCAGATATCAATATTATTTAGAAAACAAAGATGAAGAATTCTACAATCAAAATATTTTCTATCCAAATTTATATTCCTATCAATAAGATATCCTTTTTCTATATAATCATTACTAGGTATACTTACCAATACATAAAATGATTCAGGTTTCGATATATTGAAATGATATGGAATTTCTTGGTCCCCATTTCTTTCTAATGTTGATCCAGAAATGTATAAATTAGGGAGACATATGTATTTATATGATAAAAGATCATATCTGTAATGTTTTTTCCATTTGTCTTTTTGACTCATAAATAAATTTGCTGCATAGTCATTTTTATTCATGGAATAAATAAATTGGTATTTTTTATATAAATCCAATTGGTTTGATTCCTTATTTTGAATCATACAATGTTTATTTATTCTATTTTGGAATTCTTTAGGTACTAATCGAGACATTTTTTTTTGAGATAAATCGTATTGATAATGACCTTTTAACCAGTTTTTCCATTCGTTCATTCCATACGTATGAATTTTATTATGTCTTGATTTGTAATTAAATATTCCATGTATCATAAAATAGTCTTTGAAATTATCCTTAAAAAAAGGATAGCTCCCTTCATATTGAAGTACAGGTCTCAAATTATACTTATTAAGTAATTGGTTTTGTGATATTTTGTAAAAAACATATGCTTGGGACAGGGAAGAGAAGTTCCCATAAGTATTGGAATTTTGATTGATATTCTTAGTATTATCAGTATTTGAAAACAATTTTTTTATAGCCAAAATAAAATTCATTGTATTTTGATTTGTTTCATCAATTCTTTCTTGTTCTTGATTTATTTCATTGTTGTAAATGGATTTATTAAAGATCTTTTTTGTTGATTCAAAAAAAAGTTGTGCATTGATCTTAGAAACGGTAATGGTACATAGCAAAATATCTATGTATATTTTTTCAATGAATGATTTAATAAAGTAGTATGATTTACGCATTAATCGGATATTTTTCCTTTTTAATATTTTCCAAATATGTTTCTGTGATCCCGATCTTTTATTATCATAAATTAGTTCTTTTTTTTTCTTGTATTTTGCGGTTTGTTCAATTTGATTCCTTATTTTGATTGTCTTATCAGAAAGATCTTTCATTCTTTTTTCTATTAGTGAATTATTTAACCAATTCATCGTTCGATTTAGAACGGACGATTCACGAAGAATCTTATTATTTCTTTTGAAATCTTTTTTGTTTTCGTTCGGTTCATATACTTTTTCTTTCCTCAATTCAAATAAGAAATTTGGATTTACTTTCTCCAGTTTTTTCATTATTAGTTTGATAACTCGAACTATTTTGATGACTCCTTTTTTTTTTTCTTTTCGAACTTTTAGAAAGGGTTTTCTTTTTTTATTGAAAGATTTTAGAACTTGTAAAAATTCCTTTTTCACCTTTTTTTTTCTTTTTTGGAGTTCTTTATAAATAGGTTCAAAAAAAAAAGGTCGTTTTCGGGGAGAACCAAAGGGAAGTTCTGCTTCCATTCCCCAGATTGTTAAAAAACAAAAATTTATTTTTTTCTCTTTTGTTTTCATTAGATCTCTATGATGAGATCGTGCCTTATATTTTCTCCAAGGTTTTAGACAGAAAGGATATATAATCTTTATCTGAATACCATCTATTAACCAATCTTGGGGAAACTCTTTTTCTGAGAATTGAACACCATTATAGGTGCATTTAATATGGATTTCTCTATTCCATTTCTTAAAATCCTCGTCCCACTCGGGAACTTGTAATAATAACATACGGAAAATATTTTTGGCTATTATCAATGAAGGTAATATAATGTTTTTTCTAAGAAAAGATTGGGTTACTAACATCAAGCTTCTTATTACTTGAGTAAATATAAAGGTATCCCAAACTTCTGATATTTCTACTTGTTCATTTTTATATATTTTTTCCTCTTTCTTCTTTTCTTCTTTTGTATCTTTATTTTCAAAATAGGAAATTTTTAGTTCTGATTCTTGTTCTCTGTCCATCCAATTCCGAAAAATGATATTCTTCATTTCGTTGATATCAAAAAACGAAAAAAAAGATGTTTTGTCTAGACGATCCAAAAAAAGTGGGGAATGTACATTTACTTGAAAGAGGTTCCAAATAACTGTTTTACGTCTTTGAGCGCGCATGGATCCTTTGATTAGATTGCGGCGAAAATCCGATTGTTTTGAGTAACGTATCAAAGACACCTCTTCCATTTGATCATCATTTTTATCAGTGTTACTAATATTCTGAATACTATAAATAGAAAAAAAATTGGTATTCTGATCATTATCGTTAGAAATTATCACACGTCTGGCTCTTCTTGAATGAATCGCAAAATCTTCTTCCTCCAATGCTTCTTCATTTTCTTCTTCCTCTTCTTCCAACAAATTCTCGGTTAATTTGTATGACCATCGAGAAACCTTTTTACTGAGTTCTTCTATTCTAATTCCAACAGATTCCTTTTTCATTTTTTTTTTATCTTTTGTATGTGTTGTAATTATATCAAATACAAATTGCAAATATTTTGCTTGACTTTCTGAATCAATTCCTTTTTCTTCTGTAGAATTCAAAAATGATTGAGGGTGAAGTTTTACGGAATCATTAAGAAGTAGATCATGAATCTTATTTATAAAAAAAAATTCTACTAAATCTTCTGTATTTGTATAAGTATTCATGATTGCGCGTGAATAGAATTTTTTTCTCATTCCTCGATATGGTCCGTTGAAAAAAGGATCATATGCTTTTGACAAGCATTTTTTTTTTTTTTCATCATCACATAATATGGTTCTTTTTTCAAGTATATCCAGACTAGGGGATCCTTCATTTTTTTCTATAATTTTGATTCGGCTTCTCAATTCATTGTTCAAATTGCGCTTTTTTTTTTCATTAGTATAAATCCAAGAATCATAAAGATCTTCGTCATATAATTTTTCTATTATGTACAAAGAAATTCTTCGTTCTAGCATTTCCGAAAAAGTTGATAAACTGGGCGGATATGTAAAGGATATTTTTTGTTTCCCATCACTTGTACATGTAAAAAAAAAAAATTGTGACATTTCATTGCGTAAAGCATTTTCTAATTTAGAATTTTTTATATATCGTAATGGACGATTCCATCGTTTATAATCGAAAAGAAAAGAAACAAAAGTTTTTTCAACCCACAACATTATTTTCTTTTTCTCTTCTTTCAGTCTTCCCAATTCCCAATTTTCTTGATGGGTCTCCAGATCAGAATCTTCGTAAACTGGGCTATCTTGATAGCGTGCCTCTTTCAAGTGAAATTCATCCTTTGTTTTTTCCTTTCCATTCACTCGGATCTCTTCCGTTTCATCTATTTTGTCCAGATCCTCCTTTTCTTCCGAACAAAGGTTTTCTTCGGTGGATCCCTCTTGTTCCTGTTTAGTCTCCTTCATTTCGTAAGTTGTTTCTACATCGCTTTCTTCCGTTTCTGAGGTTTCTTTCTCTTTCAGTTTCTTAGTGACAATAGGCGACGGCATTCTGCCTAAATAGTAAACACAGGTGATAAATAAGAGAATACTAAAGATTCGAGCCATAGAATTTCTCAATTCTGACACAAGATACTTATTAGATCGAATAGAATGATTTTGCCGTATCCAGAATAATACCAATCCAACCCATTTCATGAATAAAATGTGACCAATTAACCAACCAACAAAACTACTTGTTAAAAATAAAATCTTGTTGTTGCATCGAAACATATAAATGTTGACTAATCTGGCTAACGTGGAACTTGGTAAAATGAAATGGTTGAATAATTGAATAATTAGATTATTCAGGAATACACATTGAATGCTGAGATTACGCATTGAATTTCTGGTAGTAGATCCATAATCAAAAAAGTTTTTATGATTGTTCCAGAAGAAATGAAACAAAAGATACGGTAGAACTAGGACAGTTATTGTATGAGGTCTACCCAATGCTAGATGCAGAGGCGCATAATAGATCGATATGAACATCATGAGCTGTCCCGCAATAAAACCAGTTGTTGCTGATACCTCCTTCTCGGTTCCTTCTTCCATAACCCGAGCTCGGAGAAGGAAGAGATAAGAGGGCCCTATGGAGAATGTGGTCAGAAATCCATAATAGAGCCCGACCACAACGACCGAATTTATTATCTTCATGCATAAGGATAATGGATTACCTAGTA